ATAATCTATTTCATGAATCTAAGTGGAATAAGCAAAGTGGATTCCTTGTTGGTTAGTCGAGTTCCAATGAAAACCACACAATTGAAGGAAATGTCCGAATTTGCTATTTAGAAAATCAATAAACTAAGGTTTTGTCGTTCTAGATATCGGATTCAACGGAAACAATTACAGCAGTAGGGGGGGGGGAAATCAAAAAACAAGTCGAGCAAAATTATACAAAGTTATATATAAGTTGCTACCCCCCCTTAGTCTTTCTTTAATTGAATTTCGTTTGATTAGACGGAAGTTACTTAAAAACTTCCGCTTTCTTTAAAAGATTCTGAACAGTTCCTGTGGGTTGAGCACCTTTTTCAAGGAAATATAGAATAAGAGGAACGTTTAAATAAGTTTGATTCTTCATTGGATCATAAAACCCCACTTTTCTAAGATCTTTTCCTTCTCTTCGGGATCGAACATCAATTGCAACGATTCGATAGACGGCTCATTGGGATAAATGTAGATGACCAACACTCCCCCTAGAACCGTATAGGAAGTTTTCTCCTCGTACGGCTCGAGAAAAATGATTTGCTTCGAAGTTTTATCTATGTATGCAATTCTAATAAATTAAATGACAAATGGGCCTAGAAAATCAATTAGACTCTGATTTCAGTCTTTTTTCCTTCCTGAAAATGAAAAAGAAACCATTCGTACTCATAACTCAAGTTGGATAACTCTCAAATAGCTCAAAGGAAAAATCTTTAGTCACTTTCATTTATTGAGTGGTCTTTAACCCCTTTTGTTTGTCTTTTGTCTCGTTTCAAATTCTATTTGGATTCTTTAGTCTGATCCAATTAGTGAGACTATCGAGACAATTAAAAAGGTCTTTCCTTGTTCTTAGATCCTTTATCCTTATTTTAAATCATTGGGTTTAGACATTACTTCGGTGCTTCTTAATCCTTTCAAAGTGGCAGCAACATACCCCTTTTTTGATTTCTTTCTATCAAAGAATCCTACGGACAGTTGATTCACGTGTGATACACTTTGAATCGAAAAAGTTTCCTAAATTCTAACAAGTCTTGCTTTTGAATTGGAAACTTGCTCGAATTGGATCCTTTCGATTTCTATATATGGAAGATACGTTTACGAAGTTGTTCTGATTAATTGGCATTAACCCTAGATCCTTGCCCCCGAGAAATGAATTAATCCTTTCTACTCGAGCTTCATCGTGGACTATTTACAACCCAACAAAAAATCGAGTGTAACAGAACAAACAATGTCGAGCCAAGAGCACTCTCATCCTTAGATAAATCGAAAATGGTGGATGGAAAAATCCACAACGGATCGTGTCCTTCAAGTCGCACGTTGCTTTCTACCACATCGTTTCAAACGAAGTTTTAACATAATATTCCTATAATTTGGAACCGGTATGGAATTGATTCAATTATGGAATCATGAATAGTCATTGGTTCAGTTGTACATAGACATCGTAATCTAGGCTTTTTCTTCTATATATGATAATATGATATGAAACGATTTTTCTGAAAAAGTCTTAGCAAGACAGCATCTTTCACATACATAAATAATATATAGATAATATAGATAATAGCAAGAAATCGAAATATATAAACGAATAACTCTTTTAATCTGCATCTTCAAGTGACTCAACAGGATAGATTAAACGATTTCCTACTTTTTGAGTACCAAATAAAGATTCCACTTACAAGCAATCATTAAAAATATTTAATAAAAATAGTTCTAATTGAAATTGAAAAAGTTTCCTATTTAGACATCATTATTTAATTTGATTATTTAATTTGAAGAAAATTGGACAATAAGCATGACGTTTGATCTTCATAGGAAGATAAGTCTTTCTTTTTGAATTGACTCATCACTTTTAAATAGATAAAAGAAAAGAAAAACGAAATCCAATTTTTTTTCATGAGATGGATAAAAAAATGATCTAAGTTCAGATTTGAATCTTTATTCCTTTCGTCTGATTACGAAAATCAAATTACGAAAATCAAAAAAATAAGGAGGGTTTTTCGTATCTATCAGATAGACTGAAGAGTTGTCACTGTTATAGATATTCTATTCTATAATATAGAATTTAAATAATTTAAGGTATCAAAAATCTTTTTCACAAAAACCGAAAAATTATTGTCATTGAAATAGAACGATACATACCATATAAGCGAAATATTTCCTCATTTTATATATTTTAGATGATATATATCTATAGATTTTGTTTAACATGGGATTAAGTAATATTTCACAATAATCGACTCTTATCATAAAGTGAATAAAAGAGTGATAGGGGAAATCACCCCTGCCTCAATTGTTCTGTAGATTTCCTTTTTACTTAGAACCAAAGACGAAATACCTAAATAAAATGAGATTCAAAGAAAATATATCGGCTCCATAACATATTTCTATATGATATGTAACTTGATCATTTGTTAATGAGATTCGAACAGACACAGATATTAAAATAAATACGGATTTACTCCTATCCACTGACTTA